AAAAAAAAAAAAGCTGCATTTGGTCCTCGGTTTAGGGGTTTGACGAGTATATATAAGAATGTATTGCTTTTTAGGGGGTAGGGGGGGGTTGTCTCAAGAAAATCAGTTTTTCTATGAGAAATTATTTATTTCAGTGACAGTATGACCTAAGATCTTTATTTTTAACTTAAGTCTGCTTTCAAATTATACACCTTTAGCCCTGTAAGGGGGGTAGGGGGGTTTACCTAAAAAATCATTTTTTTATGATAAATTATTTCAATAACAGTATGACCTAATATCTTTATTTTTAATTTAAATTTTCTTTCAGACTATACGCCTTCGGCCCCGTAAGGGGGTAGGGGGGTTTATCTCAAAAAATATTTTATGAGAAATTTTATTTATTTTTTTACAGTAACGGCCCTGCCCGCGGCGCGTTACTTAATCTAGGGCTTTTCCGAGAAATAATGTCCGAAAAAGTGCCCGATAGGGGTAAATAGTGACATGCATACTAACTCATTCACTGATCCTTGCTCCCTTCACGAATGCGGAGTGTTATGTCTTCTTTAAATCCATGTGATCCTATAGTTTGTGTAATTTTAAATAGCGATTACTTTGATAGAGCAAAAGTGTGATTCGTTTCAAACTTGTCGATATCCCCAACTGATGGTAGTTAATGGTGGGAGGTCGAGGGTAGCGCAATCAGAGGAATAGAGTTCGGCTTGTTGATCGCCAGAGCGGATGCGAAGCGTACTTGTACTCAAGCTTCAAGATCCCCCAAAAAAAAAATACCAAATGCCTCGTAGTAAATCTTGAGGGATGAAAGTAGTGTATGTATTTACACCATTAATCAGTTGCCAATTTTAAGCAATCAGAGGGGAGTCTTCAGTTCCGTCCTACAAACCGTTTACCGTTAACCTTATATTCAGGATTGGTTATTTCTTACCGCCCACATAAGCATTGGATAAGCATATATGGATGCTAGGTATAGGAGGTAAAAGAAGAGATACTATGCTCGATTAATATCAATATGTTAAGCAAGTAAGGGGTATGTCAAGTTTTGATTATCACGAGATTGATGTTTCCTGTGGAAAATCTAAATAAGAGGTTAAATCACATGTGGAATGTAGGTGAATGCTGATTAAGCATAGAGGGTTATGGATATGGGGTATGGAATAGTATGTGCAGTATATATGGTATGTTAGGGGTATGTGGTATATCTAAATATGAGGACCAATATATGGTGTAATGAGGATGGGGAATATAGATGTATGCTGATTAAGCATATCTGATGCTCTTTTGCATTAGATAGGTGAATGCTGATTAAGCATAGTATGTGATCTAGTTACTTTTTGCGTGAGGCAGAAGACCAGAGGATAGTTTAACGATAATCTTGACTTTGGGGGCCAAGGGTGAAAGTTTGAATCTTTCTTTTCTGATAAATTTTAAGGCTTTCCTGAAGGAGGAGTCTTTAGAGAGGGGGTCCTAGGATTAGTGCTGAATAGTGAAGATAGTCTGATGCGGTCTTTTTTAAAAAGGGGAGGGAAAAGATAGTAAAGGGGGGACAGAGGGGAGTCGAAAAACACGGAGGGAAGAGCCCGGCTAAAAGTGAGGTCTTTTCTATTTATAAGGGCCAAAAATTTTTTTGTGTGGCTAGAAAAGTTCCGGAAAACTCGGGAGTCCTAGGGATTGAGAATAATGGAGGGGGGTCAAAAGGGCAAAAAGGGCAAAAAAGCTGAATTTATGCTGTTAATCTTAAAACGTAAGAGTGTGTGACGCGAAATCAGGTGGAAGAGACTGGGAAATGGGTTTTTTTGTCTTATTCTTAAGGGCTGAGTGTAACGGGAGATGTGTTGCATTTGAAAAATGGCTGAGGAGCCCTAGGGTTTAGGCGTTAGGTGAGCCCTTTTTGGTGATTTTGGGGGTTTTTTTGTGCTTTTTTTTGCATTTTTTTTTGGTGTGAAGACGGGAAGAGACTATAAGTGGTATATTACTGTGTTCAGGAGATGTGTTTTAAAATGGGTAATTTTTGGTTTTGGTAAGGAATTTTTTTTAATTGCTTTAAAAAAGGCCTGAATTTTATGTTTTAAATTTGGCAGTTTTTGGGGGGTTTTTTGGTCTAATGGTCAATTCTTTAGTTAGGAGGTTTAGGAGAAATAACAGAAAATAGGGTAAGATATATATTTGAGGGGAAAGTGGCATAATTATTGTTAATTCCCTTGTTTTAGAGTGTAAAAAAAAGGGAAAAAGGGTGTTTTTTGAGGCTGATCAGGGTTTTCTAACAAGCGTTTATTAGGGTTTTGTGGGGTGTTGGTATGGAAGAGGCTGGGAGGACCATTTTTTTGTCTTATTTTCATGGGCTGGTAGGGTTTACCGCAAATATTGCGCTTCAAAATTAAGAAAAAAGACCCGGACTAAGAGCTTTAAGTGAGAAATTTTGATTTTTTTAAAGGGCGTTTTTTGGCCATTTTTTCGGCGGTTTTTTAGCCTAAAATAGGGGGTTTATGAGGAAGAGCCTGGTTGATGTGTTAATTAAGATGTCTAGGGGGTCTTAGTGAGGGAGGGGGGGGTTTTTTGAGATTTTTGGTTATAAAATGGGTATTTTTAGCTTTTTAAAAAGGTCCTTCTTTTATTGGTTTATTTTTTGTAATGGGGTAAATCAAAAAAAATCATGTGATTCTTGTTTAGTTTAAGATTTTTTAGTTAGTCTATTAAGGGGAGAGGAGGTGAATCAAAGATTTAAGGGGATAGGGGAGAAATCCTTGTTATTACTCCTTGAATTTGAGTTAAAAAATGGTAAAATGGGTATTTTTAGCATTGGTTAGTGCGTGTTGAGGGGGTGTTTAATAGGTTTTTGGGGAGTATCGTGTTAAAAGAGGGTTAGAGGCTAATTTTTATTCTATTTTCATGGGCTTAGGGGTCATCTTAGAGGGCATATTTCAAAATTAGTAAAAAAGTCCCGGGTTATGGGTTTTTAGTGATAAATTTTGATTTTTTTGAAAGGGGCTTTTTTGGGGTTTTTTTGAGGCCTTTTTTATGGGGTTTTTGCGGGTTTTTGGACCAAAATTGAGGGCTTGTGAGGCGAAGCCTGGTTGGAGGGCTAATTAGGATGTCTAGGGGGTCTTAATAAAAAAAATGGGAGTTTATTTTGGATTTTGGCTATAAAATGATCATTTTTAGGTGTTTTAAAAAAGTCCTTTATTTGTTGATTTTATTTTGTAACGGTTTTAATTTTAAGAAAATCTCATAATTTTTGTCTGGCGCTGGAATTTTTAATTAGTCTATTAAGGGGAGAGGAGGTGTATCAAAGATTTAAGGGGATAGTGGAGAAATCTCTGTTATTACTCCTTGGATTTGAGTTAAAAATGGTAAAATGAGTGTTTTAGAGTTGGTTAATGTGTGTTGAGGTGGTGTTTAACAGGTTTTTGAGGGTGTTAGTCTAAAAGGGGGTTGGAGGCTAGTTTTATTCCATTTTTATGGGCTGGGAGGGACTGTAAAAAGTATTATATTTTAAAATTTATAAAAAATTGAGGGGATATGCTTTTTAGTGGTAAATTTTTGTATTTTTTGTGGTTTTTGTAAAAAGTTGTTTGTGAGGAAATCCTGATTGATCTTATAATTAAGAAGTGTAGGAGGTGGGGTTTAAAAATCTAGGGGTCTTAGGAGGGGTTTTATCCTTCAGTCTCTGGTTTACAAGACCAGTGCTTTTTTTAAGCTACTATGACAATTTCAATTGAGTAATTTATTCTCTAGTCAGCCGGTCATAGGGAAGATTAGAAGGAATAAACTAAAATAAAGAATAGAGGAGATTTGACCTACTAGGGTGAAAGGACTTTCTACTGGTTGTCCTCCAATTCAAGTTAAAATAAGTATATTGGATACTATTAATCAAAAGAGGATTTGTGTAATTGGTCGAAACATATTTGTTCGTTGTTTAGAGGTATGGAGAAAAGGAATAAGGAGGAGTACTAATAGTGAAAATATAAGAGCTAGGACCCCTCCTAGTTTATTAGGGATAGAGCGGAGGATGGCATAGGCGAATAGGAAATATCATTCTGGTTTAATATGAGGGGGAGTAACTAGTGGATTGGCAGGAGTAAAGTTTTCAGGGTCTCCTAGGAGGTTGGGGGAAAATAATGCGATAGACATTAGTAGAATGAGGAAAAATGAAAAACCTAGGACATCTTTATAAATAAAGTAGGGGTGGAAGGAGATTTTGTCTGAGTCAGAGTTAAGGCCTGTTGGGTTATTTGAGCCTGTTTCGTGTAGAAAGATAATATGGATAATAGTTATAGCTGCAATAATAAAAGGAAGGACAAAATGGAAGGCAAAGAAACGGGTTAGGGTGGCGCTATCTACTGAGAAGCCCCCTCAGATTCATTGTACTAGTAAATCTCCTACAAATGGGACAGCTGATAAGAGGTTAGTAATAACAGTTGCTCCTCAAAAGGATATTTGTCCTCATGGTAGTACGTAACCAACAAAAGCTGTTATCATTACTAGGATTAACAGGACTACTCCTACATTTCAAAGTTCTTTAAATAGGTATGACCCATAATAGATACCGCGACCTACGTGAAGATAAAGGCAAATAAAAAATAAAGAGGCCCCATTGGCGTGAATGTTACGTATAAGTCATCCATAATTTACGTCTCGACAGATATGGATTACTGAGGAGAAGGCTGTTGAGATGTCCGCTGTATAATGTATGGCTAAAAATAAACCTGTTACGATTTGTATAATAAGACAGAGGCCTAAGAGAGAGCCGAAATTTCATCATGCAGAAATATTAGTAGGGGCAGGGAGGTCGATTAGTACGCTGTTTACAGCTTTTAAGAGAGGATGGGATTTTCGTAGGTTTTGGGTCATAAGTTTTTATAGTTGAATTAACAACGGTGATTTTTCAGGTCATTGGTTCTGGTTGAAGTCCAGATAAGAATAATGATTTATTTTGTAATTTTAATACTTATATGTTTTATTATGGGTTTAGTGGCAGTGGCATCTAACCCTGCCCCTTATTTTGCTGCGTTTGGATTGGTTGTATCAGCTGCTGTAGGTTGTGGCTTGTTAGCCAGTCATGGTATTTCTTTTTTATCTTTAATTCTATTTTTAATTTATTTAGGGGGAATGTTGGTTGTATTTGTTTATTCGGCTGCTTTAACAGCGGAACCTCATCCTGAGAGTTGATTAGATTGATCTGTACTAATTAATGTACTAATATATGTATTAGGGGTTAGTGTTGCGGCAGTATATTTTTGTGGGGGATGAAATATAACAAGTTGATTAGGGGTAGATGAGTTTAATAATCTGAGTTTGTGGCGGGGGGACTTAATTGGTTCTTCTTTTATATATTCTAGTGGATTTTTGTTATTGATTTTAGCTGGATGAGTACTCCTTTTAACTCTTTTTGTAGTATTGGAATTAATTCGTGGTCTTAGTCGGGGGGCTTTACGAGTGGTTTAAAAATAGATTAAAAAGTACAAGCAGGACAATAATAGACAGTAGGGATAAAGTTAGGTAGGTTTTAATTATGCCTTTTTGGGGGGAGTGGATGATTTTAATGATTTTTTGGTTGAGTTCTGTAAGTTTTGGTCCTGTTTTTTCATATCAGGTAAGGTCTATTGTATGAGTGGCAATTGTTTGTCCTCATTTCAGGTTAATTTTTGGTAGAGAGCGGTGTATGATAGGGGGAAAGTAGCCAAGTATATTAGAGAAGTTATGTATTTTTATATTTGGGAGGATTTTGAGTTGTTTTGTTGTTAGACTAGCTAATTCTAGGGCTAGTAGAAGTCCTATAATTGTGACTAGTAAGGCTATAAGTTTTATAAGTGGGGGTATTGTTATAATTATGTTTTTATTGTGAGGGATATTTGAGGTGATGATAAAACCTGCAAGGATGCTCCCGTAAGCCAGTCGTTTGATAGGATTTTTAAGTAGTTTATGGTTTTCATTAATAGGAGAGATAGGCAGAAAGCGCGGGTATCCTATTATAGTGAAAGTGATAAGTCGGAGACTATAAATAGCGGTAAATGAGGTTGCAATTAAGGTTAGGATAAGGGCTCAGGCGTTAAGGTAAGAGGTATTAAGGGCTTCGATGATTGCATCTTTAGAAAAAAATCCGGCTAGAAAGGGTATACCTGTAAGGGCAAGACTTCCTAGTATTATACAAGAGGAAGTGAAAGGTAAAATATTATTTAATCCCCCTATTTTGCGGATATCCTGTTCGTTATTTAAGCTATGAATAATTGAGCCAGAACATAAGAATAGTATGGCTTTGAAGAAGGCGTGGGTACAGACGTGTAGAAAGGCTAGGTATGGTTGATTAAGTCCAATAGTTACTATTATAAGGCCTAGTTGACTGGAGGTGGAAAAGGCAATGATCTTTTTAATATCGTTTTGAGTAAGTGCACAGGTTGCTGTAAACAGGGTAGTGAGTGCTCCTAAACACAGACAGACTGTCAGGATTTCTTTATTATTTTGAAACAGAGGGTTAAGGCGGATTAAAAGGAAGATGCCTGCAACTACTATTGTGCTAGAGTGAAGAAGGGCTGAAACAGGTGTTGGGCCTTCTATGGCTGAAGGAAGTCAGGGGTGAAGGCCAAATTGGGCGGATTTTCCTGTTGCGGCTAGGATTAGGCCAAGGAGAGGAATGGTTAAGTTGAGATCTTTTGATAGTATTATGAATTGATTTATTTCTCAGGAGTTGAGATTTGTTGCTAGTCAGATTATACTTAGGATGAGCCCAATATCTCCAATGCGGTTATAGATTACTGCTTGTAGGGCTGCTGTGTTAGCGTCTGTCCGTCCATACCATCAGCCGATTAAAAGAAAAGATATAATACCTACGCCTTCTCATCCAATAAAAAGTTGAAATATATTATTGGCAGTTACTAAGAGGATTATTGTGATTAGGAAGAGAAGGAGATATTTAAAGAAGCGGTTAATATAAGGGTCTGAAGCTATATATCAGGAGGTGAACTCTAGGATTGATCATGTAACATAAAGGGCGACGGATGTGAATATGATGGAATATATATCGAATTTGAAGCTAATATTAATATTAAATTGGGGGAGATTAATTCATGAGATGTTTGTGATGACAGTTTGGATCCCTTGATCAATAAATAGGGTAAGAGGGATTAAGCTGATAAAGAAGCTTAATTTAATGGCCCATTTGGTGTGATTTTCTAGGTTTTTATCAAATACTTTTTGGGTAAGAGGTAGGATTAATGGGTAGAATAAGAGAAGTAAGATTATAAAGTAGGCTAAGTTGAAGATATAGTTCATTACTTCTACTTGGGGTTGCACCAAGAATTTTTGATTCCTAAGACCAATAGATGACTATTATCTTTTAGAAGTTGATTAAGCCATAGAGTTGAACTATGGGTTTAAGAATTAGCAGTTCTTAGCATCCTCCCAGTCTTATTCGATAGGTAAAGAGGGTTTAACTCTTATTTATAAAACCACAATTTATTGTTTTAATTAAACTATACCCATAGGTTCATCCTAAGATAAGTCCTGGGGAAAGAATAAGAAGGGCTGAGGGCAGAAGGTGAAGGCTAATTATTAGATGTTCTCGTGTATGAGTAGGGGAGATGGAGGCTAGGTGAATAGGGGTGGAGCTTCGTTGTGTTATTAGGAATATATATAGGGAATAACAGACTGTAATAAGGGTGCCGAATCCAGTTAAAATTAATGTTCATATAGATCAAGAGAATAAAGAGGTCATAATTATTAGTTCCCCTATAAGATTAGTAGAAGGGGGAAGGGCGAGGTTTGCTAGATTGGTTAGGAATCATCAGGTTGTTATTAAGGGGAGGATTGTTTGTAGACCTCGGGCTAGTAAAAGTGTGCGACTGTGGATGCGTTCGTAGTTTGTGTTGGCTAGACAAAATAGGGCGGATGAAACTAATCCGTGAGAGATTATCAGTACTATGGCTCCTATAAAGCTTCATGGTGTTTGGATTAGGATGGCTGCAGTGACTAGTCCTATGTGGCTTACAGAGGAGTAAGCAATTAGGGATTTTAAGTCTGTTTGACGTAGGCAAATAGATCCTGCTATTACTACTCCTCAAACAGATAAGATAATAAAAGGGTAGGCATAATCTTTTGTTAAAGGGTCTAGTACTACAATAATGCGTATTATTCCATACCCCCCTAATTTTAGGAGGATGGCTGCTAGAATCATAGAGCCGGCGATAGGTGCTTCTACATGGGCTTTAGGAAGTCAAAGGTGTACTCCGTATAAGGGTATCTTTACTAAGAAGGCGATAAGGCAGGCTGTTCATCATAAAATGTTGGCTCAGTCATTTGTGTGATTTTGTATAAAGGGGAGAAGGGTTAATGATAAAGAGTGGGCATAATTTTGTATTGTAAGAAGGGCTACAAGAAGAGGGAGAGAGCCTGTTAGGGTATAGAATAGAAAGTAAATTCCTGCGTTAAGGCGTTCTTTTTGATTTCCTCATCGGGTGATTAGGATTAGTGTAGGAATTAGAGTAGTTTCGAATATAATATAAAATAGAATTAGTTCTATAGCACTGAAGGCTATAATTAAGGATAGTTGTAACACAATAAGTAGGGTAATAAATATCCGTTGGCGATTAATAGGTTCTGTTTTCAGGTGATTTTGACTAGCTATTATTATTAATGGTAGTAATCAACAGGTTAAAATCATTAATGGGGAGGATAAAGGATCAATTCCTAAGAAATTGTTAGTAAAAGTTCAGCTTGTTTCATTGTCTCATTTAAATCATATTAATGAGAGGGATGCAATAAGGAAGGCATATGAGGTGGTTATTATTCATAATCCTTTTTTAGGGGTAAGTCAGGTGAAGAAGATAAGTATAAAAGAGGGGATTAGGATTTTTAGCATTGTAATAGGTTTAGGTTTTGTAGGTAATTATTCCCATGTGTTCGGGTGGTAGCGACTAATAGGGCTAGGCCTGTACATGCTTCACATGCTGAGAAAGCTAATAAAATTAAAGGGCTTATTAAGTAATTGGAGGAGCTGTTTTGAACGGATCATAAGGCTAGGGCAATATATAGGGTCAGTATTATTCCTTCTAGGCAGAGAAGGGCGGATAGGAGGTAGGTTCGGTGGATTGTTAGACCAAAAAAACTTAATGTGAAAGCTGAAGAGAATGTAAAATGTAAAGGTGTCATAAGGTATTCGTGGGCTTTAACCACGATGGGCTGAGTCGAAATCAGTGTTCTTTTTTAGATTAAATACCTATTCAGCTCATTCTAGTCCTCCTTGAAGTCATTCGTAGATTAAGCCAATCGTAAGCAGGATAATAATAAGTAAAGCAGCGGCAAGGGTTAATATTGGGGAGGGTAGTTGATTACTTCAGGGAATTGGAAGTAGGAGGGCAATTTCTAAATCAAATAAAAGGAATAGAATTGCTACTAAGAAGAAACGGAGGGAGAAAGGTAGACGGGCAGAGCCCAGGGGGTCAAAGCCACATTCATAAGGGGAGAGCTTTTCTCCGTCAGGTTTAAATTGGGGAATTCAGAAAGCAATGGTTGCTAGGATTAAGGAGAGTGTAAAACATACGGTGAAGATTAAAATAATTAAATTCATTATCCTTCCTTGGATTTAAACCAAGTTTAAGTAATTGGAAGTCACTTGTAATTTATATACTAGAAAGATCTAGGAGCCTCATCAATAGATTGATACATAAAGAAAGAGTCATACAACATCTACGAAGTGTCAGTATCAGGCTGCGGCTTCGAAGCCAAAATGATGTATAGAGGTGAAGTGAAATTGAATTTGTCGTATTAGACAAACTATAAGGAAAGTAGTGCCGATAATAACATGTAGACCGTGAAAGCCTGTGGCAACAAAAAAGGTTGAACCGTATACACCGTCAGAGATTGTGAAGGGGGCTTCATAGTATTCTATTGCTTGTAGGAGTGTAAAGTATATTCCTAAAATTACAGTTATAGTGAGGGCTTGTGTTATCTCTTTTCGGGAGCCTTCTATTAGGCTGTGGTGGGCTCATGTAATTGTAATTCCTGAGGCTAATAGGATGGCGGTATTAAGGAGTGGTACCTCAAATGGGTCTAGGGGGGAAATACCGGTAGGGGGTCAGCAGTTGCCTAGTTCAGGGGTGGGGGCCAGGCTTGAATGATAAAAAGCTCAGAAGAAGCCTAGGAAGAATAAAACTTCGGATGTAATAAAAAGAATTATTCCTCATCGTAGTCCTTTTTGGACGGGGGGTGTGTGATGTCCTTGGAAAGTACTCTCTCGAATTACGTCTCGTCATCATTGGATTACAGTCAGCGTTAGCAGGAGTAGTCCGACGGAAAGCAAGATAAAGGAGTTGTAATGGAATCAGGTAGCTAGGCCGGAGGTTATTAATAAGGCTGCGATTGCTCCTGTCAGAGGTCAAGGGCTTTGATCTACTATATGATATGCGTGTGCTTGGTGGGCCATTAAGTGTTTTCTTGTAAGTATAGACTTAAAAGGAGGACAAATACGTATGCTTGAATAAGTGCTACAGCTACTTCTAGAAGTGTGAGCAAGAATAGAACTAGGGAAGTAAGTATAGCTACCACGGGTATTGTATTTATAAGTACGAAGGCTGCGGTTGCGATGAGCTGTATTAAGAGGTGACCGGCTGTAAGGTTAGCTGTTAGTCGTACTGCAAGTGCAATAGGGCGGATTATAAGACTAATAGTTTCGATAATAATTAGTATAGGAATAAGGGGAGTTGGAGTACCTTCTGGCAGGAGATGCCCTAGAGATATAGTTGGTTGATTAATTATTCCTACTAAGACTGTAGCTAGTCAGAGAGGGACAGCTAGGCCTAGGTTTAAGGATAGTTGGGTTGTGGGGGTAAAGGTATAAGGTAATAATCCCAAGAGGTTTAAGGTTATAAGTAGAAGTATTAAAGAACAAAATATTATTGCTCATTTATGCATTTTAGGGTTAATAGGCGAAAGAAGTTGGTTAGTAAATTGTCCAATAAATCAGGTTTGTAGGGTGATAAGACGGTTGTTTAGTCATCGATTTGTAAGGGCAGGGAAGAGAAGTCAGGGAAGAGTGAGAGCTAGTGCTAGAAGAGGGATATTTATTAGGGAGGGGCTTATAAATTGGTCGAAAAAGCTTAGGTTCATGGTCAGTTTCAGTTATTAGTTTTAGGAGCGGGGATGTTATGAATTGCGGGTTTATTAGAAAAGGTGTGTTTATTAATCTTATTGGGAAGGATGGTCAAGAAAATAGCTCAAGTAAATAAAATGATTAGAAATCATGGGTTTGGGTTTAATTGTGGCATTCATTAAGGGTGGTTAGAAGTCACCTATCTTTAGCTTAAAAGGCTAACGCTAATATCTTTTAGCTTCTTGATGAGCTTTCTTCTAGTGTTAAGAGAGATCAATTTTCGAAGTGTTGAAGGGGGACGGCTTCTACTACAATTGGTATAAAACTGTGATTAGCTCCGCAGATTTCTGAACATTGTCCATAATAAACCCCAGGGCGAGTCACGAGGAAGGCTGTTTGATTAAGGCGTCCTGGTACAGCGTCTATTTTTACCCCTAAGGCGGGTACGGCCCATGAGTGTAGTACGTCATCAGCTGATACTAAAATACGGATAGGGGCCTCTATTGGGATAACTATGCGATGGTCTGCTTCTAGGAGGCGGAATTGGCCGGGGTTTAAGTCTTGTGTTTGAACTATATAAGAATCAAATTCTAGATTTTCATAATCAGTATATTCGTAGCTTCAGTATCATTGGTGTCCGATTGCTTTAATTGTAAGGTGTGGGTTAATAATTTCATCTATAAGGTATAGAATACGCAGGGATGGGAGGGCAATTGAAATTAAAATGATAGCAGGGAGGATTGTTCAGATAATTTCAATTCCTTGAGAATCTAGAATGAATTTGTTTGTTAATTTAGTTGTTACTGTCACTGTGATGATATAGATTACTAGAGTACTGATCAAGAATACGATTATTAGGGTGTGATCATGAAAATGTAAGAGTTCTTCTATTACTGGTGATGCTGCGTCTTGAAAACCTAATTGGGAGGGGTGTGCCATTTAAAGTACATGGGAGTTCAACCCATGATTATATCTTGACAAGATATTGTAATAGTTTACTAGTACTTTAGATTATTAAGAGAGTGACAGAGTGGTTTATGTTTTTAGCTTGAAACTAAAAAATGGGGGTTCGATTCCTTCCTTTCTTGTTTGTTTGGATTTGGACAAAGGCGGGTTCTTCAAAGGTGTGATGAGGTGGGGGGCAGCCGTGGAGTCATTCAACATTTGTTGAGGTTATTATGACATGGGAGAGGACACGTTTAGAGGCAAAGGCTTCTCATAAAATAAAGAGGAATAGAATTACAGCTAGTAATGAGATTAGGGATCCGATAGAAGAGACAGTATTTCAAAGAGTGTACGCATCTGGGTAATCTGAATAGCGTCGTGGTATACCAGCAAGTCCTAGGAAGTGTTGGGGGAAGAATGTTATATTTACTCCCAGGAATATTAGACCAAAATGAATTTTTGATCAAGTTTCATGAAGTGTAAAGCCTGTAAAAAGGGGGAATCAGTGTACTAATCCTGCTATAATAGCAAATACAGCACCTATAGATAGGACATAGTGAAAATGAGCTACTACATAATATGTGTCATGAAGAACGATATCTAGGGAAGAATTAGCTAGGACAATGCCTGTGAGTCCTCCGACAGTGAAGAGGAAAATAAAGCCTAGGGCTCATAATATTGGAGTGTCTCATTTAATTGTGCCCCCATGAAGGGTGGCTAATCAGCTAAATACTTTCACACCCGTAGGGATGGCGATAATTATAGTAGCAGAGGTAAAGTAGGCGCGTGTATCTACGTCTATTCCTACTGTAAATATATGATGTGCTCATACAATAAATCCTAATAGGCCGATAGCTATTATGGCTCATACTATGCCTATATATCCAAAGGGTTCTTTCTTGCCTGAATAGTAGGTTACAATGTGGGAAATTATCCCAAATCCGGGGAGGATTAGGATGTAAACTTCGGGGTGTCCAAAGAATCAGAATAAGTGTTGGTATAGAATGGGGTCTCCCCCTCCTGCCGGGTCAAAGAATGTAGTATTTAGGTTACGATCTGTGAGTAATATTGTGATACCGGCTGCCAGTACAGGTAAAGATAACAATAGAAGGATGGTAGTAATTAAAATAGATCACACGAATAAGGGTGTTTGATATTGGGTGATTGATGGAGGTTTTATGTTAATAATTGTCGTAATAAAATTGATGGAAGCAAGAATTGAAGAAATACCGGCTAAATGTAGGGAGAAGATGGTTAAATCTACGGATGCCCCAGCATGTGCTAAATTGCCTGCTAGAGGGGGGTATACAGTTCATCCGGTACCAGCTCCAGCTTCTACACCTGCGGAGGCTAGGAGTAGAAGGAAAGAAGGGGGAAGTAGTCAAAAACTTATATTATTTATTCGGGGGAAGGCTATATCCGGAGCTCCAATTATTAAAGGGACGAGTCAGTTTCCAAATCCCCCGATCATAATTGGTATTACTATAAAGAAGATTATTACGAAAGCATGTGCAGTAACTACAACATTATAAATTTGGTCATCCCCTATCAGGGCGCCGGGCTGGTTTAATTCAGCTCGGATTAATAAGCTGAGGGCAGTCCCTACTATACCTGCTCAAGCACCAAAAAGGAGGTAGAGGGTGCCGATATCTTTATGATTCGTTGAAAAGAGTCATCGATTAATGGTCACAGGTAAGATGGCTGAGTTTAGGCGGTGGATTGTAAATCCATTTACAGAGGGTAATACCTCTTCTTACCAAGCCCTGTAGTGAAATTCACATCGGATTGCAACTCCGGGAATGAAGGGAGGACCTTCCGGGGCTTCCTCTTCTCCTCTCTCCTCTTAAAAGGAGAAGAGGAAGGACCCTAGGTGGATGTTCGATGGTTTGAACACTTAGCTGTTAACTAAGAGGATGTGAGATCGATGCTTACTCACCTAGAGAGGTCTTAGCTTAATTAAAGTGTCTGGGTTGCATTCAGAATATATGAGATAAAGTCTTATAGACCTTAACAGAGACTAGAAGGGTTAAACTTCTATAAAAAGCTTTGAAGGCTTTTAGTTTATTTAACTTAAGTTTCTATTGTAGAGAGTAAAAAAGTAGGGGGGTTAGGGGCAGGGTTATTGTAGCTAGGGGGATAGTAATAGGAAGAATTAGTTTTAGATTATTTTTTGTTATTCAGGAAGTTATTATGTTTATTGTGTTAGGGGTCATTGTTAGGGCGGTGGCGTAGGTTAGGCGCAGGTAGAAGAATAGGCTTAATAGGGTGGAGAGGGCTATAATTGTGGCAATAATGAATAGTTCTTGATACACTAGTTCTTGAATAATTAATCATTTAGGTATAAAACCTGTAAGGGGCGGGAGACCCCCCAGGGATAGTAGAGTTATTATTATGATGGGAGCGATAATGGGATTTTTTGTTGTTGTTATTGAGACGGAGTTGATTGTTGTTGAGTTAGACAGGTTAAATAATAAGAATATCGTAGAAGTGATGATTAAGTAAATTAGTAAATTAAGGATAGCGATGTTGGGGGAATAATGAATGATAACAGTCATTCATCCTAGGTGGGCGATTGAAGAGTAGGCTAGGATTTTTCGTAGCTGGGTTTGATTTAATCCTCCTCATCCCCCAATTAGGGTGGAGAGAATAGCTAAGGTAATTATAATATTAGGGTTAAGTGCTGGGGAGATTTGGATTAAAATGATGAAGGGGGCTAGTTTTTGTCAAGTGGACAAAATAAGTCCTGTTTTTAAGTCAAGTCCTTGAAGGACTTCTGGTAGTCAAAAATGTATAGGTGCAAGCCCCAATTTTAAGGCTAGGGCTAGGGTTACTAGGGTAATTGCGGTTATATTTTCTATTTCTAGAATACTTCATTGGCCGGTTATTCAGGCGTTTGTGATACTTGCAAATAGAAGTAATGCGGAGGCTGTTGCTTGGGTAAGGAAATATTTTGTTGTTGCTTCTACGGCTCGGGGGTGTTGTTGTTTAATTATTAGGGGGGTGATAGCAATAGTATTAATTTCTAGTCCTATTCAGGCGAGTAGTCAGTGGGAGCTTGAGAATGTGATAGTTGTTCCAAGGCCCAGGCTTAGTACAAATATGGATAAAGTCAAAGGGTTCATTAGTAGAGGAAGGACTTTAACCAACGTGTTTGGGGTATGGGCCCAAAAGCTTAATTAGCTGACTCTGCTTAGAATATAATGTAAAGGAAGCATAACGAGTTTTGATCTCTTTTGTGTAGGTTCAAATCCTATTTTTCTAAGGAAATGAGAGGACTTTAACCTCTATTATCTACTCTATCAAAGTAGTCCTTGTATTCAGGCACATATCCTTAATATTAAAGTGAAGGAGGAATGCTTGCTATAGCCATTGGTAGGGAAATATGTCATAAAATTAGGGCAAGAGAAAGGGGTAGGAAGTTTTTTCAGATTAGGTGTATTAGTTGATCATATCGAAAGCGGGGGTAAGAGGCCCGTACTCATAAGAAGATTATGGATAAAATGGTTGTTTTTAATATAAGATTAATAGTTGTAAGTTCAGGTATTAAAGGGTTGTGTATGGCTCCTAGGAAGAGGATGGCAGATAGAGTGTTTATTATTAGGATATTAGCATACTCAGCTAGGAACAGGAGAGCAAATGGGCCCCCAGCATATTCAACATTGAACCCTGAAACTAATTCTGATTCCCCTTCGGTGAGGTCAAAAGGGGCACGGTTAGTTTCGGCTAGAGTGGAAATATATCATATTGCGGCTAATGGTCATTCTGGGACTAATAGTCAGATGCTTTCTTGTGTAATGCTAAAAGATATTAGGGAATAGCTGCCTGTTAGAATAATTAGACATAGTAAAATTAGGCCCAGGCTTACTTCGTAGGAGATAGTTTGGGCTACTGCTCGTAATGCTCCTATTAGAGCATATTTAGAATTTGAGGCCCAGCCTGAGGCTAAAATAGAATAAACTGTTAAGCTTGAGATAGATAGTAGAAATAAAATGGCTAGGTTAATGTCTAGGATGGAATATGGTAGAGGGAGGGGTATTCATATAACTAGGGCTAGAGTGAGGGCCATAGTTGGGGCTAATATAAATATAAAGGATGAAGAGGTTGAAGGGCGAATGGGTTCTTTAATAAATAGTTTTAAGCCATCTGCTAAGGGTTGAAGAAGTCCATAAGGGCCTACTACATTAGGTCCTTTGCGGTGTTGTATATATCCAAGGACTTTTCGTTCGACAAGTGTGAGAAAGGCTACAGCTAGAAGGACTGGAATGATTATTATGAAGATGTTAATTATAGGTAAAATTGATTGTAACATTATTAAGGAGAGGATTTGAACCTCTGATATAAAGGGCTTAGGGCTTTTGCAATTGCCTGGCTCTGCCACCTTAATAATACCCTTTTTTTGGGTATAGTAGTGCCTCTTATTATCCTTTTTAGTGGGTAACAGAGGGTTAAGATAGAGCATATTTATAACAGAGGCTCTGTTTTTCCGGTCCTTTCGTACTAGGAGAAACGGCTGCATAGATAGAAACTGACCTGGATTTCTCCGGTCTGAACTCAGATCACGTAGGACTATTAATCGTTGAACAAACGAACCCTTAATAGCGGTTGCACCATTAGGATGTCCTGATCCAACATCGAGGTCGTAAACCCTTTCGTCGATAGGGACTCTGGAAAAGGATTGCGCTGTTATCCCTAGGGTAACTTGGTTCATTAATCAGATATCTCTGGATCGTTACTCGTTAAATATTTTATTAAATAGAACTGTCGTTCTATTTTTTAGGCATTTTTGCCCAATCGATATGGGGGTTATGTTATACCCCGTGGTTGCCCCAACCAAAAATAATTTTATTATGTTAAGTTCATTTTTTAGTCCCTGAGGGTTGTAAATTTGTTTTATTAATATATTATTTAAAGCTCCATAGGGTCTTCTCGTCTTATGTTAGTATGCCCGCTTCTGCACGGGCAGATCAATTTCACTGATTGAAGAAGGGAGACAGGTAAAATCTCGTGATGCCTTTCATACAGGTCTTCATTTAAAAGACAAGTGATTACGCTACCTTTGCACGGTCAGGATACCGCGGCCGTTAAACTAATGTCACAGGGCAGGCGGGACCTCCTATAATTTAAAAATCAGGAGGCGATGTTTTTGGTAAACAGGCGGAATTTGTGTTTGCCGAGTTCCTTCCTTCTTTTTTAATCTTTCCTTATTTTACTCCTGTGTAGGGTTAACGATATTTTATTATTTGTTTTTCTTGTTTACTTTGTGGGTAAATATTTCCCTCAGTCTGGGGTCGTTAATTATCAGTGATTTGTTCTTTCTGACGTACACTTGTAAAAGGAGAAATTCTCTTTCTTGTTACTCATTCTAGCATAAATTCTTTTATTAAATAAAATAAGTTAGTAATAAAAGGGGATTGTGATTGATTATTCGTATAATAGGATTGTAATTTATTAGAGCTATAACGCTTTCTGTTAAGATGGCTGCTTTTAGGCCCACAGTAATAAATTCCTTGTTTAATATAATCTTTATCCGACTTAATTAAGGTTGTATCCTTTTTCAAAAGAGTTGTACCTCTTTTGAATAGCTATTAATTTCTTCTTGTTCTTTATTATAATAGTTTAAATAGAGTGGAAGAGAAATTAACGTAGAACTAAAATTCTTTTCCTAACTAACCAGCTATCACTAAACTCGGTAGGTCTATCACCTCTACTTGAAGATCTTCCCACTCTTTTGTCACAGAGACGGGTTGGCACGTGTTTGCTGTCTTGAAGTAGCTCGTTTAGTTTCGGGAGGGCAGGCTTAAGTTCCCTTTGTCTGGTTTGACTGGCTAGACCATGATGCAAAAGGTACGAGGTATAATCTTTGCTTTTAGATACTTTAATGAATTATTTCATTACTCTTTCAGTCTTCCCTTGCGGTACTAATTTTATAACTCCAATTTTCTTTTCTATCTCCTATACTAAGAATAATAAATGTTTTGGTTAAGTATTATGTAATTATTTGGTTTAGATTATAACTAATAATATAGGTTGGGTTAACTATAAAGTTCAAAATGACCCGATTTGCAAGGATATTTCCTCTGTGTAAGGGAGGTGCTGTACTTTTTAGCTACATTTTGATTCCAAGTGCACTTTCCAGTACACTTACCATGTTACGACTTGCCTCCTCTTGTTTGGAAGTTTTATTATATATTTAATTATTTTGTTGAGGAGAGTGACGGGCGGTGTGTGCGCGCCTTAGAGCCATTTTCAGATTAATATACTATTTATATCTTACTACTAAATCCAACTTCAAGTTTGATTTCATTATTTATCTGTTTATCTTGATAGAAAATGTAGCTCATTTCTTCCCACCCCATGTGCTACACCTCGACCTGACGTTTTGAAGATTATTCTTTGTGCTTGCTGTTCTTCCCTCATGGGGCAAGCTGGCGACGGCGGTATATAGGCTGAAAGGGCAAGGGGTGGTGAGGTTAAACGGGGATTATCGGTTATAGAACAGGCTCCTCTAGGGGGGTCTAAGGCACCGCCAAGTCCTTTGGGTTTTAAGCTGGCGCTTGTAGTTCTCTGGCGGATGTCTAGGTAATTAGACATCTAGGTTTAGGGCTAAACATAGTGGGGTATCTAATCCCAGTTTGTTTTTTAGCTATCGTGTTTTGAGAGGCCTATGTTTTTGTAAAGTTTCTTTTGTAATTGGTTTTCATGGGTGCAGGTGCGTATAACAGCTAAGCATCATTTTAACTTTAGTCGAGTAAGGTTTATCTTATACACTCTTTACGCCGTTAATTTTATTAATTTGGGCCGCTCGTATAACCGCGGCGGCTGGCACGAGGTTGGCCGGCTCTGATAACCTTAACTAGATCAAACTTTCGTTTATTGTCTAATATTAATCACTGCTGAAGTCCCTTGGGGGCGTGGCTAAGCAAGGTGTCTTGGGCTGCATAAGGCGTGCCTGATACCCGCTCCCTATCTTCTTAAAGGATAAGTAGGGGCAGTCTCACTGGGATGCGGAAACTTGCATGTGTAAGTTTAGTTAAAAATAATACTGAGGCTAGGACCAAACCTTGTGTACTCACGGAGAATTTTACTTCTCATATTAGCATTTTCAGTGCCATGCTTTAAATAAGCTACGCATGTTTTGTAAAAAAAAACGTGTTACAATGTATATCGCGCGTTTATTTTTCGCAAAAAAAAAAAAAAACGTGTCACAATGTATATCGTGCGTTTTATTTGCGAAAAAAACGGGTTATAATATATATTGTGCGTTTTATTTATAAAAAAACGTGTTACAATGTATATCGCACGTTTTATTTGTGAAAAAAAAACGTGTTACAATGTATATCGCACGTTTTATTTGTGAAAAAAAAAAACGTGTTACAATGTATATCGCGCATTTTGTTTGCGAAAAAAAAAAAA